GGGGAGAAAGAAAGGAAGAAAGCGATGTAGAAACAACTTACGAAATGAAGGAGACTCAACAGGAACAAGAGGGATCCACCGAAGAAAACCCTTCCCTTTGTTCGGAAGAAAAGGAGGATCTGGACAAAATAGATGAAACGGAAGAGATCCGAGTGAATGGAAAGGAAAAAACAAAGGATGAATTTCACTTTCAAGAGGCACGCTATCAAGATAGCCCAGTTTACGAAGATTCTGATCTGGAGACCCATTCCGAGAATTGGGAATTGGGAAGACTGAAAGAAGAGAAAAAGAAAAGAATGAATAAAAAGATTGACACATAAGAAAAATACAAGAATAAATAAGATGAGATTCGCCCACCTCCCATATATTTTATCCCTTCGCCCATAAAAAAACTTGCAACACCAATCCCATTTATAATTCCATCAATTATATATTTATCAAAAAACTGAGTTAGCTCGGCTAACCCTCTTATACTCATGGTGAAAATCCCAGTATAAAAAATATCTATATAACCACGATTATATGACCAATTGTATATCACACCTTTTATTTTGTCCAGAATAATTCTTTTAGGACCTCTTTTGAAAAATAAATTAATTAAGCCCAAATTTTTTAAAGATGAATAAATAGATCCATAAAAAATAGATGCTATCAATAGTCCGAAAAGAGCTATACTTACTGAAAAAAAAGCATTTGACAAAAATCCATACCAACCTTCAGAAGAATTCAATTTATGATGAAAAAAGGTTGTCGATGGAGTTAACCATTTCGATAATAGATCCAAATCTATTACTCCTTCGTTAAAAGAAATTCCTATTGATCCAATGAACAAAGTTAATAGTACTAATACAAGGAGAGGAAATAACATAGTATTGCTCGATTCGTGAGGATATATATAAGTGTACCTATTCCTAAAGTAAGTACTAAAGTCTCGTATCGTACTTCTTACATTGTTGTCAATTTTAGATATATCTTTTGAAAAAAAACAAACCTTATTCTTATTCATTTTTGAAAAAAAGGAATTCCTATTGACTTTCTTAAGTGTCCCTTTTCCCCATAGAGATATTGAATAAAACGAGGAGCTATTTTTTGTACTACTAATACTACTATAATTACTATAATCTTGAAAATGAATGCGCAAATACCCATCAAAGGTAAGTAAGTACATCCTAAACATATAAAATGCGGTTAATCCTGTTGTGAACCAAGCTATTAGTGCGAAAATTGGTGAGTACAACCAACTATCGTGAAGAATTTCATCTTTGGACCAAAAACAAGCAAGAGGCGGAATACCACAAAGAGAAAGTGTACCTAAAAAAAAAGTAGTTTTTGTAATTGGAACATATTTTCTTAAACCTCCCATAAGAACCATATTCTGACTTTTCTCTGGTGAATATCCAACAATAGGTTCCATTGAATTAATAATGGATCCGGATCCCAAAAACAATAAAGCTTTAGAATAGGCATGGGTAATCAAATGAAATAAAGCAGCTCGATAAGAACCTATACCTAGAGCTAACATAATATAACCCAATTGAGACATTGTAGAATAAGCTAAACTTCTTTTAATGTCTCTTTGGGCAAGAGCTAAAGTAGCTCCTAAAAGTACTGTTATTATACCTACTAAACAAATGAGATTCATTATGTAAGGTATAACTATGAAAAGAGGAAGAAGCCGAGCTACAAGAAAAATTCCTGCTGCTACCATAGTAGCAGCGTGTATAAGAGCCGAAATAGGAGTGGGGCCTTCCATGGCATCAGGTAACCATACGTGAAGGGGGAATTGTGCGGATTTAGCAACTGCACCGACAAATAATAAAAAGGCACATAAAGTAGCAAATAAAGAATTGACCTCATTATTATGGATCAAGGTATTCACTATTTGGAACAAATCCCGAAATTCGAAACTACCAGTTATCCAATAAAATCCTAAGATTCCTAATAATAAACCAAAATCTCCTATACGATTAGTTACAAAAGCTTTTTGACAAGCACTTGCTGCAACGGGTCGTGTGAACCAAAAGCCTATCAATAAATACGAACACATTCCCACTAGTTCCCAAAAAATATAAATTTGTATCAAATTGGAACTAGTAACTAATCCCAACATTGAAGCATTGGAAAAACTCATATGAGCAAAAAATCTCAAATATCCTTGGTCGTGAGACATATAATTGTCACTATAAATAAAAACCATGATTCCAACAGTAGTAATTAGTATTGACATAATAGAAGTAAGCGGATCGATCAAGTGTCCGAACTCTAATAAAAAATCATTATTGATGGTCCAAGACCATATATATTGATAGGTCAAACTTCCATTTATTTGCTGAATAGACAGATTGACCGAAAACCACATAGCTATACTTAGTAGTAAAACACTTAGGAAAGCCCACATACGACGAAGATCTTTTGTTGCTGTCGGAATAAGTAGAAGTCCAAATCCTATTGAAATAGTAACTGGTAGTGGAAAAAGGGGTATTGTCCATGCATATTTATATGTATATTCCATAAGAAAACAAATTGTTCTTTTTTCTTATTATTATAATTGTTTCCGATTCACCAATTCTGATCTCTTTTCGAAAAGAACAAAACAATATGAAAAAGATCAAATACAAATATTGGAATTATGACTCTTTTTTATTAAATATTTGAAATAAAAGTTGCAATTGGTTGGTCAAATATCAAATAATTAGTCAAGTTTATTACTTAGTTATTAATTAACTTAAAACTCTAGAAAAGAAAGATATTTTTGAAATAATATGACATCATATGATATTTTGAATAATTGGATTTTCCCTTTACATTATATTCTATATATGTAAAGGGAAAATTATGTAATTTATAGATATATGATATATTTATTTTCTAGATTTAAGATAGATTTATTATATTAAAGTTCAGTTACAAATTTCTTTAACTCTTTCTATTTTTTTATTGTATAATCTTTTCTTTTATATACTATATATATTTATATATTTCTATTTATTTAGACTTTTTATTTATACTTTTTATACTTTTAGACTTTTTCAATATATTTTTATATAATTATATAGTATATACTGTTTACTTTATTACTTTTTACTTTACTATTTTATTTTACTATGTTAGATTATTTAGATAAATTAATTTAGATAAATTAAATAAATATTTTCTATTACTATTCTGTATATATGACTCTAATATTATAATATATTAATATTAAATTACATTACTCTTTTTTGTATATTCTTTTTGTATATATTCCTTTATAATATAAAATATTAAATTAAAATAATAAATAATAATAAATAGAAAATACGTATGTAATTATTACATTATCTATTTGTCTATGAAATCTATGAAAAAAGAATCATTTTAGAATATTTTTATTTTATTATTTATTTTCTTTTATTCTTTTTTTATATTTGTATGTTATGATATTATTGAGGGATTTTTGAAATTTATGGAATTAAGTATAGATAATAAAAAGTTTGAACAATATATGTCTTTCACATACAACGATAAAAAGGAGTCACCTACCTTTTGAATGGCAGTTCCAAAAAAACGTACTTCTATGTCAAAAAAGCATATTCGTAGAAATCTTTGGAAAAAAAAAGGATCTTTAGAGGCAGTAAAAGCTTTTTCTTTAGCTAAATCTATTTCCACCGGACAGTCAAAAAGTTTTTTTGTCGCACAAAAAAAAGTCTTGGAAAAATCTTAATTAACATGTTTCAAAGAACTTCCAAATTTCCATTTTTGAATTGGAAGACAGATGATTCAATTTTACTAATGTATTGTATTTGTATTTCACTTTTCCTTATTAGTTAAAACTAGGTAATATGAAAAAGAAGAATCTTTCTGTCTACTTGATTCAAAGTATTCAGTATTGTGTATTTTATTTTTTTTTATTCTTATAGTCTTTCTATATTTATATTATTTTATTATTATTATATTCTATCTTATTTTACTTATTTTATTTATTTTATTCTATTTATTGAAATTTATATTGATTGATATTGAATTCGTGAGATGGTTTTTTCTTTCCTATGAATTGTGCTTTTCAAAATAGAAAAGCACAATTACAATAGACAAGGAAGAATATGAATATTTCATTATACTTTATACTAAGGTGTTGGGTCTCAAAATCGTTAGAAAAAAATTATGAATTTTATACCCCGACTGAGAACGAAACTTTTGAGTTCTGACTGTTCTGGATAAACAAGAGCTAGGTTTCTAGTACGGAAAAGTTGATTATTAAAATTGAACTTACGAATATGAAGATACTAATTAAGTATTTTTGATATTGACATTTCCATATGAATGGAAATGCATCTTTCTTCATTGTTTCCTAAACTCTATTGAATATCGACAATTCAACATGAATTACCTATTATTATTTAAGGTAAGCCGCCATGGTGAAATTGGTAGACACGCTGCTCTTAGGAAGCAGTGCTAGAGCATCTCGGTTCGAGTCCGAGTGGCGGCATAAATAATAATTCATATTAATAAATAATATAGACACAATAGATCTAATAGAATCTAAAATATTTAAAATATTATTTTTTAGGTTCTATTTAATCCCCTTCCCGATTTCAATTATTTAAAATTAAAAGGGACTCTTATTTATGATATTTACGACCTTAGAACATATATTAACTCATATTTCCTTTTCGGTCATCTCAATTGTGATTCTAATTCATTTGATGAACTTATTAGTATACGAAATTGAAGGATTACGTAATTCATCAGAAAAAGGGATGATAGCTACTTTTTTATCTATAACAGGGTTTTTAGTTATTCGTTGGATTTCTTCGGGACATTTTCCTTTAAGTAATTTATACGAATCATTAATCTTCCTTTCATGGAGTTTATCCATTATTCATATGATTCCGTATTTTGGGAATCATAAAAATGATTTAAGCACAATAACTGCACCAAGTGCCATTTTTACCCAAGGTTTTGCCACGTCAGGTCTTTCAACTGAAATGCATCAACCCGCAGTATTAGTACCTGCTCTACAATCTCAGTGGTTAATGATGCATGTAAGTATGATGCTATTGAGCTATGCAGCTCTTTTATGCGGATCGTTATTATCAGTTGCTCTTATAGTGATTACATTTCAAAAAAAAATCGATTTTTTTTTGAAAAACAAGAATTTTTTAAGTTTAAGGAAGTCGTTTTTCTTTAGTTATATGGAATATTTGAACGAAAAAGGAAGTGTATTAAAAAAGACTTCTTTCCTTTCATTTCAAAATTTTTACAAATATCAATTAATTCAGCGTTTGGATTATTGGAGTTATCGTGTCATTAGTTTAGGATTTACCTTTTTAACCATAGGCATTCTTTCTGGAGCAGTATGGGCTAATGAAGCATGGGGTTCGTATTGGAATTGGGACCCTAAAGAAACTTGGGCATTTATTACTTGGACCATATTTGCAATTTATTTACATACTAGAAAAGATTCAAAATTGCAAGATCAAGGCACGAATTCGGCATTTGTAGCTTCTATAGGATTTCTCCTAATTTGGATATGCTATTTTGGGATCAATCTATTAGGAATCGGGTTCCATAGTTATGGTTCATTCCAATTAATATCTAATTGAATAAAATAAACTACATAAAGAATACATAAAAAATCGTCTGATACACAATGAAATTTTGTGCGAGTTTTTGAGAACCGTTTAAATATAGGAATTATTCAAATGGTTCTCAAAAACTTTAGATGTATCTCATTACAATTCTAATTCACCCTTCCCTTTTTTTCATTGTACAACGAATAATCGTGAGAATATGAAAGTCAAAGAATTCTAAGACTTTCTTTCCAATTAATTAAATTTATTGAATTTATTATTTAATCTAAAAATATAAAAAAAGAATTAGTATCTATAAAAATAATTAGATAATAGAACTTGTACCTTGTCAACCGATAACGGGAGAACGAAATCAGGATAAATACCAATTCCTATTACAGGTAGAAAGATACAGATCGAAACAAATAGTTCTCGTGGTCCAGAATCAAAAAGATTCGAGTTTGGAATATTGAATAGCTTGTATCCATAGAAAATTTGACGTAACATAGATAATAAAAAAATAGGAGTTAATATCATTCCAATTGCCATTACAAAAGTAATTAATATTTTTGACATGAAAAGATATTTTGGGCTGGTAATTATTCCAAAAAAGACTAAGAATTCTGCAACAAAACCACTCATTCCTGGCAATGCAAGAGAAGCCATCGAGAAACTACTAAACATGGTAAAAATTTTTGGCATTGGGATAGATATCCCCCCCATCTCTTCGAGATAAACAAAACGTATTCTATCACAACTTGTTCCTGCTAAGAAAAAAAGTGCAGCACCAATCAATCCATGAGAGAGTATTTGTAAAATGGCTCCATTAAGTCCCATGCCAGTTATAGAACTAATTCCTATAATTATGAAACCCATGTGAGATACGGAAGAATAGGCAATACGTTTTTTTAAATTGCGTTGACCGAGAGACGTTGAAGCTGCATAAATGATTTGTATTATTCCTACTATCACCAACCAGGGAGATAATCTAGAATGAGCGTGAGCTAATAATTCCATATTGATCCGAATCAATCCATATGCTCCCATCTTTAATAAGATTCCAGCTAAAAGCATACATGTACTGTAATGTGCTTCCCCGTGGGTATCTGGTAACCATGTATGTAGGGGTATCATCGGCGATTTGACAGCATAAGCAATAAGAAAACCAAAATAGAGTATTATTTCCAATGCTGCAGGATACGATTGATTAGCTAATTTTTCTAAATCTAATGTTGGTTCATTGGAACCATATAAACCCATACCTAGAACTCCTATTAAGAGAAAAATGGAACCTCCGGCAGTGCACAAAATAAACTTTGTAGCCGAGTACAGGCGTTTTTTTCCTCCCCACATGGATAAAAGTAAATAAACAGGAATTAATTCTAATTCCCACATGATGAAAAAAAGTAAAAGGTCTCGAGAAGAAAATGATCCTATTTGGCCACTATACATTGCTAACATCAAGAAATAGAAAAATCGCGGATTTCGAGTAACTGGCCAAGCTGCTAAAGTAGCTAAAGTAGTGATAAATCCTGTCAGTAAAATGGGTCCTATGGAAAGTCCATCGGTTCCCAGTCTCCAGTGAAAATCAAAAAGATTGATCCATTTAGAATCCTCTTTCAATTGGGTTAATGGATCGTCCAATTTGAAATGATAACAAAATACATAGGTCATTAGGAGGAGCTCTAGGATACATATACATAGAGTATACCACCTATACACCTTATTTCCCCTATGAGGGAAAAAGACAATTAAAGAACCCGCAAATATGGGCAAAACAAGAAGTATTGTTAACCAAGGAAAATAACTCGTGATAAAGACAAGATAAAATTAGACCAGAAAAGCCCGTGCTCGGGAGAAGAATAATATATTTTCTTTTCTCAAGTACGGGCTTTTGTCGGTAAAGAGGAATCAAATGATTCAAGTGGAGTTTTTTGTCACATATTAATAAGAAAGACCCATGCTGCGAGTTGTTTCATGCCATAAATAAACACGGACACTCAAAAAATCCGTTGGACAAGCGGATTCACATCTTTTACAACCTACACAATCTTCGGTTCTTGGCGCAGAAGCAATTTGCTTAGCTTTACATCCGTCCCAAGGTATCATTTCCAATACATCCGTAGGGCAAGCTCGAACACATTGGGTACATCCTATACATGTATCATAAATCTTTACTGAATGTGACATTGGGTCTATAAATTCCAGTTTTGAACACAAAAGATTTTCGATCTGGTAAAAATCTGGTAAAATAAGGAAATGAAATAAATAATATATTTTCTATTGTAAACACCAGACGAATCAATGATTTATCAAGATTTTAAGAATCAATAGATTTTTTAATTTGTTTATGAGAAAGGGCCAAGATACTTTGATTTCCATTTCAATAACCATGAAATCTGAGTTTACGAATTCAATTCATGTTAATTTTACTAGATTTCTATATACTAGATTTCTATATACTAGAATCTTTCTATATCTATTTTTATATACATATATAGAAAGATTCTAGTATATAGAAAGATAATTAAGGATATGATGATATATTATATATCAGATGAATACGTTTGTTATTAGGTTAGTGATAGAATAGGTTTAGTAACTCTAAATCATAAATCTATATGAAAAAATATAAGAATTATGATTAATTATTCAGCAAATTCGATTGATTGATACGAGTTGATTTTCTGTTACGATGGATCGACGAAACAATAGCTAGCCCAATAGCTGCTTCAGCAGCCGCAATGGCTATAACAAAGATTGAGAAAATTTCTCCTTTTAATTGTCGACTATCAAATATATCGGAAAATGTGACGAGATTTATATTCACCGAATTCAGTATGAGCTCAAGACACATAAGTGCTCTAACCATGCTTCGGCTTGTGATCAGTCCATAGATACCGATAGAAAATAAATAAACACTTATAAAAAGTACATGCTCTAACATCATTGATCAATTCCTCATCTATCTCGATTCATTTCAATATGAACAAAAATTAAACCGATTCAGTTGACTAGAATAGAAGGATTACAGAATAAAATAAGATATTCAAAGTAGATTGAAATAAAATATATTAAATCCATTTTCATTATTTAATTTTAAAAAAAGAAGTTCTTATTATATTAGATTATTGACGAGCCATAGTAATTGCACCTATCAAAGAAACTAAAAGAATTATAGAAATGAGTTCAAAAGGAAGATAAAAATCTGTGGATAAATGAATTCCAATTTGTTGAACGTTACTTATTAAGTCCTGTTCTATAATCTGATTTGATCTTGTAGTCCGAAAAATTCCGGACCATGACGTATCTGGGATAGTAGTCATTAATGAAAAAAAGATACTTGTACAAACCAGCGAAGTGATCCTATCTCCAATTGTCCACAAATAGGAATCATTGGAATATTCTGAACCGTTCATGAACATCACAGCAAATATGATTAATACATTTATGGCTCCCACATAAATAAGTAACTGCGCGGCAGCTACAAAATAGGAATTCAATGAAATATAGAATAAGGATATACAAACAAGAACCAATCCCAATGAAAAGGCAGAATCAATGGGATTGGTAAGTAATACTACTCCCAGACCTCCTAATATAAGAACTGATCCCAGAAATACTACAAGAATATCATGTATTGGTCCAGGTAAATCCATTATGAAATAAAAGATAAATAAGTCGAAATATTTCATGGCCTTACTAAGGGTCCAGGAAAGGAATTATTTTTTTTATATGATACCTTGCCTAATTGAATGAAAAAAGATGAATATCATTAGATAGATAAAATAAAGTTATTTGGCTAATCCTACTTTATTCCAAACCAAATCTTAGTAATTAGTAATCGTTCTTGAACCAAGCAAGGGTTTTTATTTTTTCATTTGATTTGTTGAATCCGTAACTGCTTGAATTGTGTAATCTCCAATTACTGACATTGGTAACCGACCTAAAGAAATTTGATTATAATTCAATTCGTGACGATCATAAGTGGAAAGCTCATATTCTTCAGTCATCGATAAACAGTTTGTTGGACAATACTCGACACAGTTACCGCAAAAAATACAGACACCAAAATCAATACTATAATGAAGCAATTGTTTTTTCTTAATATCTTTTTCAAATTTCCAATCAACAATGGGAAGGTCTATTGGACATACGCGAACACATACTTCACAAGCAATACATTTATCAAATTCAAAGTGGATTCGACCACGAAAACGCTCTGATGTAATTGATTTTTCATAAGGATATTGAATAGTTACAGGTAAACGATTTGTATGGGATAAGGTAATTATGAAACTTTGTCCAATGTACCTTGCGGCTCGTATTGTTTGTTTGCCATAATTCATGAACCCAGTAACCATAGGTAACATATTTTAGATATCCATGAATAAGATTTATGTTTCTTTCTCTTGGTTGAGATAAGTTATGAAGATAGAATATTCATTATTGTTTTCTCTTAATTTCTTATTTTTATTTATAGTGAAACAAGTTGAAAAGAAGTTGTCAATAATAGATTACCTAGAGAAATAGGTAAAAGAAATTTCCATCCAAGATTTAATAATTGATCCATTCTTATCCTAGGTAAAGTCCATCTTGTTGTGATAGGAATGAACAGAAACAAATAAGCTTTAGCTAATGTAATAAAGATACTAATTGCTATTACAAAGACTCTAAACATTTTATTTATTCCAAAAAGTTCAGTAAGAGATATGTACGGAATAGAAAAATCCCACCCACCTAAGTAAAGAACTGTTACAAATAATGAAGAAACTAATAAATTTAGGTAAGAAGCAAGATAAAAGAACCCGTATTTTATACCTGAATATTCAGTTTGATAACCTGCTACTAATTCCTCCTCTGCTTCTGGTAAATCAAAAGGTAATCTTTCACATTCTGCTAGAGAAGACATTAGAAAAACTAGAAACCCTATGGGCTGACGCCACAGATTCCATCCCCCAAAACCATATTTGGACTGTGCCTCAATTATATCAACTGTACTTGAACTGTTAGATAATTATAGTCGATGATAACATTAATGCTCCCATCGCTATTCCAAAACCGTACATGAAACCTAAGCTTCATACGGCTCCTCTATGGCCACAAAGAAATGTAAGGTAAGGACTAGTTCAGTATTATTGCTCTCCTTGGACCCTAGGTAAATACAATGTAAAAGATAAACTGGAGGTTGGAGAGTCCTCAATTCGACCAATAAAATTCTGTCTGCTAGAATAAGAAAAAGCACTTCCGAATTGATCTCATCCCTTATAATGATATTATAATGAAAATAATCAAGATTTATCTTTGTTCAGCAATAACTTAATACTTCAATTAAATACTGATTCTATTAATAAATAGATAAATATAAAATAGATAAATATAAAGAATTGGGCATTAGTTAATGAATTATGATAAGAATTTCCATATGCATATGTATGAAGAAAGAAATATTTTCTTATTATTCCCGTTTTATTCTTTTTTATTATAGTATCGTATTGTATTCTATTTGTCTTGTTCCTGTTCTTCTTTCTGAAAATTAAAAAAAAAAGGAAAGAAAATAAAGGATTAATTCGTTCTTGATAGTCATTTATTTAATCAGTGAATAGTAGCATACTCTAGATCGGAATCGTGGGGAAGTACTGCTTGATCATTTCTACCAACTCCAAGCCCTTATTATAATTCGTTTTATGCAAAGTTTTATGCAAAAATCCCTTTTTTTTGATACTTTACATTATTTCCATTACTCATCCTTTGCGTACTTTGGTGTTCCTAACTGCCCACTTCTTTTTGATTGATCCCCAGTATAGTAATAAATACAGTTGATCTTTTGCATCCGCTTCAAGATATGACGAATAAGAAGATAATCTCAATCTTGGGGTAAACAACTTATGTTTACTTCAATTTTCTTCTTGTACCTAGGGAATGAGATTTTTATTGTTTTACTGCAAATTGAGGAGCAGTTTTGTTTCACTCATATAACTATCTGGTTTAACTCATAGAACTAAAATGTTTAATAAAAAAGATGAAAATAAATAAATTGAATGTAAATTCACTTACTTTATACACTTACTTTAGAATTATAAATTAAATAAAGAAATTAATAAAAAAAAAGATCTTTTTTATTCTTTTATTTCATATTCATATTTACATATTGCATATTGAATTATATTTATATTTTATTGTATTGAAAGTATTGAAATTCATTTCTTTTATCTTTTCTAGAAAAGAGATAAAAAAGTTCATGTTCCAACGAATCACACGTAGAGATATTGCTAAAACACATAGAGTTAATGGTATTTCATAACTAATTGATTGAGCTGCAGCTCGTAGACCGCCCGAAAAGGAATACTTATTATTTGATCCATATCCTGACATAAGAAGACCAATGGGTACAATACTTGAAAAGGCAATCCATAAAAAAACACCTATACTGAGATCAGCTAAAACAAGGTGATATCCAAAAGGAATTACTAAATAACTTAGTAGAATTGATATAAACCCTATAGAAGGTCCGACCCTAAATAAACGAATATTACCTCTAGATGGAAGAAGATTCTCCTTCAAAATTAGTTTAATCCCATCCGCTAAAGCTTGAAGAATTCCTAAAGGGCCGGCATATTCAGGTCCAATACGTTGTTGTATTGCTGCAGATATTTTTCTTTCTAACCACACAATGACTAATACTCCCATTGTGATTCCTAAGACAAGGGTTAAAATGGGGACAAAAATCCATATGAGTCCATAGACTTCTTTTAAGGGTTCTAATCTATAAAAAGAATTAATAGTTTGTACTTCTGTCATATCAATTATCATTTTAACGATCAACTTCTCCCATAATGATATCTATACTACCTAGTATCGTCATGATATCAGCCAATTTCATTCTTTTAACTAGCTGGGGAAGAATTTGCAAATTGATGAAACCGGGTGGACGAATTTTCCATCTCCAGGGAAAAACACTACTATCTCCTATTAAATAAATTCCTAATTCTCCTTTTGGGGCCTCTACCCTTACATAAAGTTCTTGTTTTAACAATTCAAAATTGGGTGAAAGTTTTTTAGTAATAAATCTATATTCAAAATTATTCCATTCGGAATTATTTGTCTTATGAAAACGCCGGTTTTCTAAATTCTCATAAGGTCCTCCAGGAATTCCTTCTAGAGCCTGTTGAATGATTTTTATGGATTCTTGCATTTCACCGATTCTTACTAAATAACGAGCTAATGTATCGCCTTCTTTTTGCCATTTGACTTCCCAATCAAATTTATTGTAACACTCATAGCGATCAACTTTACGAAGATCCCATTGGATCCCAGAAGCTCGTAACATTGGTCCTGATAAACCCCAATTTATTGTCTCCTCCCCACCAATAATGCCCACTCCTTCAACTCGTTCCAAAAAAATAGGATTTCGCGTAATGAGTTTTTGATACTCAACAACTTCTGTTAAAAAATAATCACAGAAATCAAAACATTTATCTATCCAGCCATAAGGTAAATCCGCAGCTACTCCTCCGATGCGGAAATAATTATGCATCATCCGCATACCTGTGGCGGCTTCGAATAGATCATATATTAATTCCCTCTCTCTTAAAATATAGAAAAAGGGAGTCTGTGCACCAATATCGGCCATAAAAGGGCCAAGCCATAACAAATGGGAGGCTATACGGCTCAGCTCGAGCATAATAACTCTGATATAACTGGCCCTTTTAGGCACTTGAACACTTTCCAATCGTTCTGGTGCATTTACTGTTATTGCTTCTGTGAACATAGTAGCTAAATAATCCCAACGCGTTACGTAAGGTAAATATTGTATAATTGTTCGGTTCTCCGCTATTTTTTCCATCCCTCTATGTAAATAGCCCAATATAGGTTCACAGTCAATAACATCTTCACCATCCAGAGTAACGATCAGTCGAAGAACACCATGCATTGATGGGTGGTGAGGACCCATATTGACTATTATAAAATCTTTTCTTGTAGCCGGTACAGTCATCTTTTTTTCCTTATTTCATTATTTCATGAATTTCTTAAGATGAAAAATCTAAAAAAAAAAGATAATAATTGAACTAATAAAAAAATAATTAAAAAATAAAATAAAAAAGAACAAGGATAATAATAATAAGAAACTCAAAGAAGAAATTAAAATTTAATTAACGAGTTTTTGGTTCCCGAATATCTAACTGATCCATTAATTTCTTATAACGCACTTTATTTTTATTTGACAAATAAGTCAATAATCGTTGACGTTTTCCCAGAATTATTCGTAGACCCCTTTGCGATAAAAAATCTCTTTTGTGCAATTCTAAATGTGAAGTAAGTCTCCGTATCTTACTGGTGAAATGGAATACTTGAAATTCAACAGACCCACTATTTTCTTCTTTTTCTTCTTGTGTAATAACTGAGATGAATGAATTTTTAACCATAAATTAAAATTTATATTTTTATTTTCTGTGAATTTTACCGATCAGGAAAAATAATAATATTTATTATGCCAGTTATTTTCATCTAATATACATCAAAATTGGATTTCATTCATATACTATTTTGTTTTTTTATTTATGTGGGTTTATGTTTTGTATATTTGTATCAAATATACAAAACATATATGTATTCACGAAAGAGAACAATTTCTTTTTACTTATAAAGGATTCCGCTCTTCTTAGTGAAACTATGAAATCAGCATCGTGTAATCGTGTATTAGAATATTACACAGTGTATATGTTTCGGCTTTCATCTACCGAATATGTTACATGATATGTAGGAAATCCGAAATCCACTATAAATTTTTTTTTAATCTTTCATTGGAATTGAATTCATTCTTAATTGTGAATACATATGTATTCTTGACATACTGAAACGACTGCTGTTACTGGTATCAAACCAATAGCGATTTATACAAGCTACATCTTCTAATCGATAATTGGGCCAAAGAAACAATTTGAATTTCATGAAATTTTTTCTATCTGTATTAATATGTTTGTCCTCATTCAAAAATTGTCCACAGTTTATTATTTTGTTTTCATTGCAAAATCTTGGATTTCTATCCACAACATGAAAATTCCGGGAATTGAAACAAATTCGAATTCGAAATTCTCTACGACGTCTGGGAGATAGAATATTTTCAGGAACAAGTAAATCATAATGATTTTTGTCTCCACTCAAAAATATGTTGCTGTGTCGTGCAATGGATTTTTCAAACCCCCCTTTCTCAATATATCTTTTTTTTGTGTATTTTTTATTTGTTTGGTGCTTCTTATTATTGACCAATGAAATATCCATAGTTTGATATATAATAGATTTTACGTCCCTTCGTATAGATAGACAAATTGGTTCAATAATAAATATTCCCTTTCTTATCAATTCTGCAAGAACTAGGTATTTTTGAATCAGCATTTCATCTAGATTTATTTCACTTCTTTGAATCGAAGATATAGCAATTCCCTTTGGATTTTTCAATCTAAGTAGGAGACAATATATCTTGATATTTTTCATTATTTTATTATTCAAGTGATCAGCCCATCTTAGTTGAAAAAGGAAATATTTTTTCAAAAAGAAATCTAGTTCCATTTCATTATTGCTCTTATATTGTTCTTTTTTTATATCCTTTTTTATTTCTTTTATTTCTAATATTGCGTAATCTTCTTCAACAGTTTTTTTTTTCTTATAGGTTTTACTTTTTTCATTTATAGAAAAATGAAAAAAGAGTGATTTGATTGGGATAATCCAAGGTTGAATTTTATATACATCAAAAAGTAGCACAAATTCTGGGAAGAACCAAGTTTCTAGATTGGATATAGTATCATGATTTGATGCGGTATCATATAACTTTTCTTTATTCATTCCCATGCAATCAAAAAAGTTTCTTTTTTGATTGCATGGTTTGATCTCAAGATCTTTTTTTTCCATTTTTTTTAAATTATTAATTTCAGTCTTAGTATTTTTATGAATCTTGATGCCAATATGTGCATTGGTCCAGATCTCAATATCTTTTATAAAACAAAGATAAAGATGAAGAATTCTACAATCAAAATATTTTCTATCCAAATTTAGATTTGTATTCCTATCAATAGTATATCCTTTTTCTAGATAATCATTACTAGGTATACTTACCAATACATAAAATGATTCAGGTTTCGATGTATTGAAATGATATGGAATTTCTTGGTCCCTGTTTATTTCTAATGTTGATGCAGAAATGTATAAATTAGGGATGCTTATGTATTTATATGATAAAAGATCATATCTGTAATGTTTTTTCCATTTGTCTTTTTGACTCATAAATGAATTTGTTGCATAGTCATTTTTTTTCATGGAAGAAATGAATTGGTATTTTTTATATAAATCCAATTGGTTTGATTCTTTGTTTTGAATCATACTATGTTTATTGATTCTATTTCGCCATTCTTTAGGTACTAATCGAGACCTTTTTTTTTGAGATAAATCGTATTGATAATGACCTTTTAACCAGTTTTTCCATTCGTTCATTACATATGTATGAATTTTCTTATGTCTTGATTTAGAATCAAATATTCCGTGTATCATACAATAGTCTTTTAAATTATCCTTAAAAAAAGGATAGCTCCCTTGATATTGAAGTACAGGTCTCAATTGATACTTATTAAGTAATTGGTTTTGTGATATTTTGTAAAAAACATATGCTTGGGACAGGGAAGATAAGTTCCAATAAGTATTGGAATCTTGATTGCTATTCTTAGTATTATCAGTATTTGAAAATAATTTTTTTATAGTCAAAATAAAATTCATTCTATTTTTATTTTGATTTGTTTCATCAATTCCTTCTTGTTCTTGATTTATTTCATTGTTGTAAACGGATTTATTAAAGATCTTTTTTGTTGATTCAAAGAAAAGTTGTGCATTGGTCTTAGAAATGGTAATGGTACATAGCAAAATATCTATGTATATTTTTTCAATGAATGATTTGATAAAGTGGTGTAATTTACGCATTAATCGGATATTTTTCCTTTTTAATATTTTCCAAATATGTTTCTGTGATCCCGATCTTTTATTATTATAAATTATAACTATTTCTTTTTTTTTCTTGTCTTTTGCGATTCGTTCAATTTGATTCCTGATTTTGATTGTCTTGTTAGAAAGATCTTTCATTCTTCTTTCTATTATTGAATAATTTAACCAATTCATCGTTCGATTTAGAACGGACGATTCGCGAAGAATCTTATTATTTCTTTTAAAATCTTTTTTGTTTTCGTTCAGTTCATATATTTTTTCTTTACTCAATTCAAATTTCTTATTTGGATTCTCCAATTTTTTCATTATTAGGTTGATAACTCGAACTATTTTGATGACTCCTTTTGTTTCTTTTTTTCTAACTTTTAGAACTTTTATAAAGGATTTTCTTAAAGATTTTAGAACTTGTAAAAATCTATTTTTCACCTTTTTTTTTCTTTTTTGGAGTTCTTTATAAATAGGTTCAAAAAAAGAAGGTTGTTTTCGGGGAGAACCAAAGGGAATTTCCGCTTCCATTCCCCAGACTGTTAAAAAACAAAAATTTGTTTTTTTCTCTTTTTTTTCCATTAGATCTCTATGATGAGATCGTGCCTTAGATTTTCTCCAAGGTTTTAGACAGAAAGGATATAGAATCTTTATCTGAATACCGTTTATTAACCAATCTTGGGGAAATTCTGTTTCTGAGAATTGAACACCATTATAGGTGCATTTAATATGCATTTCTATATTCCATTCTTTAAAATCCTCGTCCCACTCAGGATTTTGGAATAATAACATACGGAAAAGATTTTTTGCTATTATTAATGAAGGCAATATAATGTATTTTCTAAGAAAAGATTGGGTCACTAACATCAAACTTCTTATTACTTGAGTAAATATAAAGGTATCCCAAGCTTCTGATATTTCTGTCTGTTCATTTTTATATCTTTTTTCCTCTTTTTCTTTTTCTTCTTTTGTAT